TAATTCATTGATTGTATCATTAACTATTTATTTATATTTTTTATACGAGGAACTTATTATCATGAATCCAACGATTTCTGCCGCTTCTGTTATTGCTGCTGGATTGGCTGTAGGGCTTGCTTCTATTGGACCTGGAGTTGGCCAAGGCACTGCTGCGGGCCAAGCTGTAGAAGGTATCGCGAGACAGCCCGAGGCAGAGGGAAAAATACGAGGTACTTTATTGCTTAGTCTAGCTTTTATGGAAGCTTTAACAATTTATGGCTTGGTTGTAGCACTAGCACTTTTATTTGCGAACCCTTTTGTTTAATTGTGAAAATATGAAAAATACAAACTTTTCCTATTTTATTGCCTCGGACTTGTCATTTGCTTTTTAGCATTATACCCATATTTCATTCCTACAATGCCTTTTTCGTTGAGAAAATAACCTACGGGAAGGGCTGATTTGCAGATGAGGAATTAGCATACTGACTCGCTTTCATCCTTCCCCTTCGTCATTCAAAGGAAACTTCCTTTTTCTTTTTAGGAAGGGTTGCAACAAGGGAGAGAATTCGCCATTTCTAAAGAGAATTTGACTCGATTTAGAAATCAAAAAAGGAAAATATCTATAAATAAAAAAGAAAAGGGGGCGAGGTGATACAAAAAGTACAAAAAGAACTCTGTTCTATTTTTTAGTCTATCTATAAGAGGAGATCCTATGAAAAATGTAACCGATTCCTTCGTTTCTTTGGGACACTGGCCATCCGCCGGGAGTTTCGGATTTAATACCGATATTTTTGCAACAAATCCAATAAATCTAAGCGTAGTGCTTGGGGTATTGATCTTTTTTGGAAAGGGGGTGTTTGCGAGTTGTTTATTTCAAGAATAGGCTGGATCCAACCAGCTGTACTTTGACTTTTTCCCTTCTAACTAGGAAAGAAAGGTGCATGATCCCGCGAATGACTTTTGAATAAATTCAAAAATCATATGTAAGAACCATAGCATTTCGTGATTCGTTGGTAAATCGACTTTGATTCTCTCTTGACCAATAATGTCGGACCATTAACATGGTTAAAGCTAAATCGTTTGAAGTTCAGACGCAGCACGGTACTCTTTCTACCACTCTGTTAATATTAATATATAATATAGAGATGGTTTTCAAATGAATATTTTTTCGATATCGAACACCCATTTCGATAAAATGATTTGAACCACTTATTGTAAGAATGGGTGTTTCATCCCATTTTTATCTACTGCTGAATCGGCGACCTACGTATTGTGTATTAAAGAAAGTAAGAAACACTTTTTGGATAAAAAAACGAAACAACCTTGCTGACAATTACATATTTTTGTTTGGTCAGAAGAGTCCTCCAAATATTTTGTTCGTTGATTAGTGATTCATTTCGATATTTTTTTGCATAGGAAGAGAGAGTAGAGGATAGGCTCATGACATTCAACAAAACATCTGGGAATTTACCCTAAGTAATTGAAGGAATTGGGCGTGAGAGCCAAATGAATTGAAAGATTCATGTTTGGTTCGGGAAGGGATTATGGAAGTTTTGAAATGAATGGAAAGAGAATCTACTTTCATTAAGTGATTTATTAGATAATCGAAAACAGAGGATCCTGAATGCGATTCGAAATTCAGAAGAACTGCGTGGCGGGGCCATTGAACAGCTGGAAAAAGCCCGGGCTCGCTTACAGAAAGTGAAAATGGAAGCAGATCAGTATCGAGTGAATGGATACTCTGAGATCGAACGAGAAAGGCTGATTTTGATTAATTCAACTTATAAGACTTTGGAAGAAGAAGAAAATTCCAAAAACGAAACTATTCATTTTGAACAACAAAGGGCAATTAATCAAGTGCGACAACGGGTTTTCCAACAAGCCTTACAAGGCGCTCTAGGAACTTTGAATACTTGTTTGAACAACGAGTTACATTTACGTACCATCAGTGCCAATATTGACATGTTGGGAGCGATGAACGAAATAACCGATTAGTCCTTCTACTGTTACTGTAGGCATTATTTTTTATTTTTTTTTTTTTTGAAAAAAAAAAAAAATAAAGAATTAAGAAATCCTCATGGTAACCATTCGAGCTGACGAAATTAGTAATATTATCCGTCAACGTATTGAGCAATATAATAGAGAAGTAAAGATTGTAAATACCGGCACCGTACTTCAAGTAGGCGATGGCATTGCTCGTATTCATGGTCTTGATGAAGTAATGGCGGGGGAATTGGTAGAATTTGGAGAGGGTACAGTAGGCATTGCTCTGAATTTGGAATCCAATAATGTTGGTGTTGTACTAATGGGCGATGGTTTGATGATACAAGAAGGAAGTTCTGTAAAAGCAACAGGAAGAATTGCTCAGATACCTGTGAGTGAGGCCTATTTGGGTCGTGTTATAAATGCTCTGGCTAAACCGATTGATGGTCGAGGTGAAATTTCAGCTTCTGAATATCGGTTAATTGAATCTCCCGCTCCAGGTATTATTTCACGACGTTCTGTATATGAGCCTCTT